AGGATCAAACTATACCTTCTTCTTTCTATTGATCTCTATGATCGATGACCATAGAGAGCCCCCTTTACCATTCTGTATAAATGGGATATTCTATTTGTATGGATATGGTAGAGGGGCACATCCAATCCTCGGTTGTCCTTTAGTTCCCATCTCTTCTCTTCAACGCGGGGTAGAGCAGCTTGGTAGCTCGCAAGGCTCATAACCTTGAGGTCACGGGTTCAAATCCTGTCTCCGCAATGTAATATCGATCGTTTTTTTGTCAAAAAAATGTAGGTCTGACTCTGTTAATGTTAACTAGCCATTAATTAAATACTATTTCTCTTTTTGGATCGGAGGAAAAGAAGTAGGAAGAGAAGATAGAAACACTACACTATCGTAGTAAACTCTACCGAATCATTTATCCTATTTCATTAATTCACTATAGGCGGATAGCGGGAATCGAACCCGCATCTTCTCCTTGGCAAAGAGAAATTTTACCATTCGACCATATCCGCGTTTTTTTCGTTCCTGATAAACCCGCATATGTCTCCACATATATATATGATCATGTCTGGATCATTATTGTGCGGGGACGGATACTATAGAACGATTCCAATTGTCTAATTAATATATATACTAATATATACAATATATATATACAATATAAAAATATACAATAGAAAATAGATTCTATGTTATTATTATAACATATAACATAGAATATAACAATAAAATTCTTTTTTATTCAAGAAATTGGACTTTAGACCCCCCAATTTTTTCTTTATTTTCCTTTTCGGGATTCATTTTAATTTTATATTATGGAATTTTAATGCGTGTCACAACCCGAAGGGATTCTAGGGGGTCATTTCTTTTTTGATCTAGAAAATAAAATACTGAATTGGTTCAAGAGATGAGAGAATTAAGTATAGCTACTAGAAAGACTAATCCAATCCATAATGATGTACCGGAAAACACAACATTTTTGTTACTTGACCAACCTTCAGAAGAAGCAAATACAACAGGTACACTAATCAATAAGATTGATGAAGTAGCAATTAATGCAAAAACAGCCAATTGGAAAGCAATAGTCATACTTCTAATCCTCCAAGCTACCAATAAATAAACTATACCATTTGATCCCTTTCTCATCAAAAAAAATTGTAATAAAATGAAATGCATCATAGAGGGATTTGACCATGAACCTATTGATCCTGTAGGACTTAGTACCACTTTATTCGGACATGGAGTCGAGGCCTTTTTATTTACTTCGCAAACGTACATGCCGGCTCATGCATCTATATATACAATAGCAATATATATATATTCACAACCCGGTTATTTCTCCCTACGGATAATGGTGGTATGAACTCATACGACCATGTTCTATTCTGGAGAATACAAATAAAATAAAATGGAGATTGTTTTTCGGAGAGATGGCTGAGTGGTTGATAGCTCCGGTCTTGAAAACCGGTATAGTTCTTTATTCAGAACTATCGAGGGTTCGAATCCCTCTCTCTCCTTTTACTCGTTGAATCCATTTCTTTATTTGTTATTGGGTTCTCCCGGCTCGGCTAGCTTTCCTAGCCGAGCCAAAAAACAATAGATAGATATAACTGAGTTAAAAAAAGTAAGACTTTGAAGTATCAGTTGATCCCAATTCTAATAGTATGATGGAATCAAATGGATTCCTACTTCAGGCATTTTATCTTATGTCTCAGTTAAGAGGGGTCATGAAAAGAACAGGTTCCAAATCACGATCAATTCCTTTTTCAAATCCTGCTGCAGCTGCGCGGGCCCTTCCCGCATGCCACAAATGACCTACGAATAGGAAGAATCCTAGAACAAAATGAGAGGTAGCTAACCAACTTCTAGGAGAAACGTAATTGACTGCATTGATCTCGGTAGCTACACCACCCACGGAATTTAAAGAACCTAAAGGAGCATGAGTCATATATTCCGCGGAACGACGCTCTTGCCAAGGTTGTATGTCTTTTTTCAGCCTACTCAAGTCCAAACCATTTGGACCCCTTAAAGGTTCCAACCAGGGAGCACGGAGATCCCAAAAACGCATAGTTTCTCCTCCAAAAATGACCTCTCCAGTCGGGGAACGCATTAGATATTTACCTAAACCAGTGGGTCCTTGAGCGGATCCCACGTTAGCCCCAAGACGTTGGTCTCTAACTAGAAAAGTGAATGCTTGCGCTTGAGAAGCTTCTGGCCCAGTGGGCCCGTAAAACTCACTAGGGTAAGCAGTATTGTTGAACCAGACAAAACAACAAGCGATGAAACCAAAAACAGATAAAGAAGCTAAACTATAAGACAAGTAAGCCTCCCCAGACCATACAAGTGCTCGCCGAGCCCATGCAAAGGGTTTGGTTAGGATATGCCAGATTCCACCAAATATACAAATGGAACCTAACCATACATGTCCTCCAATTATATCTTCTAAATCGTCCACACTAACAATCCAACCCTCTCCGCCAAAGGGAGATTTTAGTAAATAACCAAATATAACACCTGG